TAAAGACACCCAAAGCCACTCGCTTTCTAGATGATCCCTCTAGAGGAGGGGGATTCTATTATCCCAAATCTGTCTAATCTAGTTACTTCGTTCCCTATTTCCACTCGAGGGATCCTGAGGAAAAGAATTGAATTTAGTTTCCACCGAGCTAAAATAATATGCTGATGATTCTAGTAAACCAAAACCACCATTTTCTAGCTATTTGGCTTTAATCTTACCTTTACAAGACAAAAATTGAAGATCTAGTTACGATTGGAAATGCACTTATGTTTTTTATCTTCATCCATAGATCCTTTACTTATACTTATTAATTGGAAGATTTGATCCAATTTTTCAAAAATTATGCTTCGCGACTCTATAACCCTTTTATTCAATTTCAATTGAACTTTGGATACAAATCGTGAGAATTTATATTTTTCCTCAAATATGCTATTGAGAGGAAGAGGAAAAGGATTAAACTCTTTTCAGGAAATAAAGTTTTTTTTTGATCGGAATATGAAAAACCCGAAAGACCCCTTAACTTTTTAAGTTATTAATTGAACGAATCACACTTTTACCACTAAACTATACCCGCTTCATATTCATTATTATATATGAATATACCTTTTGTCGAACAAAAGAATGAGATGCTATCTTAATAGCATCAGAGTCATTAAAACTTGAGCGTTGACACTTCATCCCCCCGGACCAGGGGTACTTGAAGGCGAAGTACAGAAAGTTTTTTAAAATAACCAAATTATACTCAAATTATAATAAAGCAAAAAGTCTCATTTTTCACTTGTTATAAGTCATTACTGACAGTCCCAAATTGAAGGAATTATTGAAGCTGGACTATAACCACGACGAATTCCTCATTTTTTTTTTTACTTCCCCTTCAACTGACCGATTTTTGAATTTGAACTCGGATTAATTGGATCTCAAATGTTCAATGTCCCTTGAACAAAAAAAAGAGTTATGTTATAACATATGTGTGTTTCATTTTTGATATTATATTGTTTAATATCTGTATGTGCTTTTTTCCAGTTAAATAATTAACTAAATTGAGAAAAAAGACTCAAAATTCAAAATACTACTTAATACTAATTAATAAAACTAAAAATGTAAGAATTTGAATATTCTTACATTTTCATATTCTATAGTATATTCTATAGTATTATATTAATAATACTAAGAAATTACACTTGGAATGGAGATTAAAATTGTCTTTATTGTTACTTCAATAACTTCAATAACAAGTATCTTTGATTTGATATAATAAAAACAAAAAATGAAATCATTTGATCTATGAAATGATTGATTCATCAGAAGTAATGTAATAGCCCGGCCAGTACTTCACCAGGCCGGGGGAATGGACTTTTCTTACAAAATGAAAATCAAGGAAGTAAGGTTTTTTTCTATATCTATTCTATTGCAGATAAGATATCTGTGTCGAATTATTACATTCTCTAAAATTGAATTACTAATCAAATTAATAGATCTCTTATCTAGTTTAATATAAATATATATATTTATATAGAATATATTTATATTACTATATTTATATTACATTACTGTTATTTTAGTCTTATATTAAGTATTAGAAATTCGAATTTTAATAATAAAAATAAAGAAAAACGCGCTTTTTTCAATTTAAATCTTTTTTACTTCGCCTGTCACATCACATAAAAAATTTGCAATTAAAATTGGGAGAGATGGCTGAGTGGACTAAAGCGGCAGATTGCTAATCCGTTGTACGAGTTATTTGTACCGAGGGTTCGAATCCCTCTCTCTCCGCTCCCCTCGATCGCTTCAGACTTTCAAAATATTTTTTTTTATTCCTCACGTCCAGGATTACGGCCCGGATCATTAGATAAGAATCCAAAGATGAAGAGAGAAACAAAAAATATTACTACTGTATACACAAAGAGTTTGAGAGTAAGCATTACACAATCTCCAAGATTTTTTTTGAAAAGGGAAATAGATTGCCTATTTTTTATCACATACACTATGTTGACATAACACCCCAAAAAGAAACCAAAAAGAAAATGAAATCTTTTCTTGAAAAAGGTAATTTTTACGAATTTTTTGTTTTTGTAATGTAATAATAATAAGAAAAGCAAGATTCTGATTCTTTCATTACCTAAAATACCAAAAATTTTTGGTCATATCCATTATTTGGTATTGTGGGGACTTTAGAAAGTCCTTGTTTACTGGAAGGTCAGAACGAGGAAATAAGTTGATCAAAATTTATCACCACGCGGTTATTCAATATAATACAAGAATTTCTATTTTCGAATGGCGGGTTCATAATGTAAAATTTATAAGATCTTATAAATTTTTAGAAAATTTGTTTTGGATAAATCATGAATTTTTCGGAGCATTAAAGATTTTATCGAAAACTTACAGCAGCTTGCCAAACAAAGGCTAAGAGCAAAAATAGTACAGGTATGACAGGCATAACATCTACGATAGGATTGAAAAAGGCATAAGCCTCGGGCAATTTGCCGAAGAAAAAACTACTCGAATAAAGGGTAGAATTAAGGCAGATACAGATTAAACTAAAGATATTAAGCATAACAAACATTTCATTCTTGTAGATTAGAAAATTAGATTTTGATTGAGTTCTTTTTATGAGGGAAAAATTAAAAGGTGGGTCAAAAAACCTTCTTGTTCTTCGAACGCTCTCAAATCAAAAATCTTCCCTTTCATTCTCGAATGAGAATACAAGGAATTTTAGTTTCATACAATATCTTAATTGAATTTTATGGAATGATCAATCATTTTTTTCTATATTTCCATGTGTTGAATCCTAGCAGTAATATATTTCATATATATTTGAATTGGGATTGACGAACGACTAATACCAATATTAGTCTTTATTAGTATCGAAGATAAATTCGAAATCGAAATGGGGCGTGGCCAAGTGGTAAGGCAACGGGTTTTGGTCCCGTTATTCGGAGGTTCGAATCCTTCCGTCCCAGAGTGTCTACATGAGAAAGGAAAGATTCTTCTCTTTAACAAATTTATCTTTAAGCTTGGAAATTTTTTTCTTTAATCTTGGATATAATGTGATCTCACCTTTTGTTCTGATTTTTCTATAAAAATTAGACTTTTTTTATTTAGTTTCTCACAAATGCGATTGAGTGTACGGGTAGAAATAAAGATATTTCATTGAATTCTAAATTCAAAACAATTTTTGGGTATATCATTACCATTCAGAGACTATTATTTAAATAGTCATATTGAAGTAAGTTACTTATGGAAACTCTTTGTTCCATGAAATGTGAATTCTCGCATTATGTAATTCATTATGTAATTCTGAATTGAAATAGAAAAAAAGATCCTTTTCTATTCAATTCCCCAACCCAAGGAAAGAAAGCCTAAAGAAAAGTGTGTATCTTACACACTGTACATGGAGACTAAAGATTACGTGGTTTTTGGTATGAATTTTTTGCTTTTATCGTTCGTCTTAAAACTTCTAAACCGGTAAAAAAAAAGTAAAACCAAATCTGTTTGTATAAAATGAACAAGCCCTGCCCTATGTATATATATAATATATATACATTATGTATTGTTGTATTTCAGCAACAGCAGTTCTTTGATTAAGTCAAAAGGGTCTGTGATTCTTTAAATATACATGATTACCCCCGGTAACAAATTTTCGTTGTATATGATGCATACGAAAAGATTAGATTCTTCTTAATTCTTGATTCTCATTTTTTCTTTCATCTGAAAGAAAGAATACCGAATTCAATTTTACTTTATACCTTACACGAGACCTTTTCTATTTCATACTCATGAAAACAAAAACTCTTTTTTTTATGAACCTGGGTACTCGAAGAAATTTGAAAAATCTATATTATAGATATAGAGAAACTTATGACTTTTTCGAGTTATTGGAATAGCTTATATTTTGTTAATAACTGATTTTATTCCGGAATTGGAAAACCCATAGGGCCATTCTTTTGAGATTTAGAGTTTATTTGTTCGAGAAGAATTTTTTGCATAATTTAACATCCCGAATGATCTGTTGAAGATTTTAATTAGATTTAAGTAAATCCATTTATTTTTCTTTTTTCTTTTTTAGAAATTTCTTTCACCCCATAGGATAGAGGGGCGAAATAACTTAAATCCTTTATAATATAAGACTTTTTTCAGATAATTATTTACCTCTCCATAGATACATACATAAAAAATATTATGTACCATTGAGCCAATGACTATTCATGATTCCATATTGAATCAATTCCATACCGATTCAAAATAAAATTAAAAATGAGAGGAATGTTATGGTAAAACTTCGTTTAAAACGATGTGGTAGAAAGCAACGTGCGACTTGAAGGACATAATTCACTGTGGATTCTTACATCCGCCATTTTCTATAGGAATGAAGATGCTCTTGAATCGACATAGTTTGTTCTATTCCTGTTAGGAACCTAATTTGTATTGGGTTGGTAAATAGGAATAGTACATGATGGAGCTCGAGCAAAACGTATTGATTCATTTATCGGGGGGGCGAATCTAGGGTTAGTAACAATTAATAAATTAGACTACTTTGTAAGTATATCCTCAATATAGAAATTTCAATTTAAAATTGAAGGATTCAAATCCCAACAAGTTTGAAATGAAATCAAAAAAAAATATTTATATTACATTACAAGGGAATAAATCGTTCATATTATCTTTCCATAGAAAGAAATAACAAAAAACAAAAGGTATGTTGCTGCCATTTTGAAAAAGGGGAGGTAAGGATCACCGAAGTAATATCTAAACCTAATGATTTTGAAAAGCAAAGAGAAAGAATTCCGGAACAAGGAAACACTATTTTCAATTGTCTCAATATTTTTTTTTAGTATAATGATGGAGACTCAAAATAGATTCGAGACGAAACAAACAAAAGAGGTTAGAGACGACTCAAGAAATTCCTAAGGATTTACCTTCGGACTTTTTCAGAATTACCCAACTTGAGTTATGAGTACGAATGATATTTCTTTTTTTCTTTATTTTTTTTTTTATGTTTTATGTAAGTAAGAACAAAAAAACTTAAATCATAGTCTAATTCATAAATTTTTTAATATATTTTACATTATATACAGAAATATTAGAATCATTTTTTCTCGAGCCGTATGAGGAGAAAACCTCTTATACGTTTCTAGGGGGGGTTATTTATCTATATCTATCCCAATGAGCGATCTATCAAATCGTTGCAATTGATGTTCGATCCCGACGAGAAGGAAGAGATCTTCGAAAGGTGGGTTTTTATGATCCAATACAAAATCAAACTTATTTAAACGTTCCTGCTATTCGTTATTTCCTTGAAAAAGGTGCTCAACCTACAGGAACTGTTTATGATATTTTAAGAAAAGCAGAATTTAAAAAAGAAAAAGCTTCATAAATAAAAAAATTATAAAAAAAAAAGGTAACTAGTATACATTTGTGGGGTAATTATTTACTCACAATTTGCTCTTTTCTTGTTCTATATTATGTTTTATATTTATCATATTTCTTGTTGTGCCAATCCAACACAAATCCTTATTTTATGTAGTTTTTTTTTTTATTCATTTTTTTTCTCAACAATTTATTCATATTGACAATGGTGTATCGAACAAATATAATTTGATCGTAGATAAATAGATCCGTTTATTTCGATCCTTATTTATTTATGGGTTTTTCCTTTACTTCATTCAAATTATGGGTTTGCCAAATTTACTGTTTGTTATACAAGATATATTTTTTTAACGAAAATCAAAAATTTTTATATTTTATAAAAAAAAAGGGGGGGGGGTGGTCCTTAAATGTGAATTTTTACATTTTTTTTATCTGTCTTTAATTTAATCCAATTCACTTTGCTATTTTGTTTAATTGATCATCCAATCTTTCCTTTATATTTCTTTTGAATTCAAAATTCAATGTTTTTACGTAGTTGTATAGTTCAATTTCATTTTTTCCGCTTGTATATACGTATTTCTCTGGGTTGCTAACTCAATGGTAGAGTACTCGGCTTTTAAGTGCGATTATGGTTTTTTACACATTTGGATGAAGTAACGAATTCGTCCAGACTTTTGGTAGAGTCTATAAGACCACGACTGATCCTGAAAGGTAATGGATGGAAAAAACCGCATGTCGTAATAAAATAATAAGAAAAAATGGAATTGCATTTTCATTTTTTGAATTTCTTATTATATTCTATTCACAGTTAGAGTTTGGTCTAGTGAATAAATGGATAGAGCTTTATGGTTCTAATTCTGGTAAAAAAAAAAAGCAACGAGCTTCTATTCTTAATTTGAATAATTTCCCGATCTAATTAAACGTTAAAAATAACTTAGTGCCTGATGTGGGGAAGGGGTCTCCTGTGAATGGGCCTTTGATTCTTTTTTTTTAAGAATAAAAAAAATCCTAATTATTTTCTATTATGGATTGGAAACTAATGTGTAGAAGAAACAGTATACTGACAAAAAAAATTTTCCAAAGTCAAAAGAGCGATCGGGTTGCAAAAATAAAAGATTTTTTATCCTCTGATAATTTAATAGAACGAAGATAAACCCATTGGCCCATTGGATAGAAGGGGAAAGGAAAAAGATCTGTTGATTGGACTCTTCCGGGGTATATATTTTTTTTTCATACATGATACATACTCTGTTCTGACCGCATTGCACTATGTATAATTTGATAATACAAGAAATACCTATTGTTTCTGGTTCAAGTAGAAATTGAAGTCAATGGAAGAATTACAAGAATATTTAGAAAAAGGTAGATCTTGGCAACAATATTTCCTATATCCGTTACTGTTTCAGGAGTATATTTATGCACTTGCTCATGATCATGGTTTAAATGGTTTGATTTTTTATGAACCCGTAGAAGTTTTTGGTTATGATAATAAATCTAGTTTATCACTTGTAAAACGTTTAATTACTCGAATCTATCAAAAGAATTCTTTAATTTCTTCGGTTAATTATTCTAACCAAAATTTATTTGTTGGGCACACCCACAAAATTTTTTTTTATTCTTATTTTTATTCTCAAATTATATCAGAAAGTTTTGCAATTATTTTGGAAATTCCATTTTCCTTTCGATTAGTATCTTATTTAGAAAAAAAAGAAATACCCAAATATCATAATTTACGATCAATTCATTCAATTTTTCCTTTTTTAGAGGACAAATTATTGCATTTAAATTATGTTTTAGATATACTAATACCTCATCCCATCCATATGGAAATCTTGGTGCAAATCCTTCAGTGCTGGATTCAAGATGTTCCCTTTTTACATTTATTGCAATTCTTTCTTCACGAATACCATAATTGGAATAATCTCCCCATTATTCAGAAGAAATCTATTTATGTTTTTTCGAAAGAAAATAAAAGATTCTTTTGGTTCCTATACAATTCTTATGTATTTGAGTGCGAAATTTTATTAGTGCTTATTCGTAAACAATCCTCTTATTTACGATTAACTTCTTTTAGAACTTTGATTGAGCGAATACATTTCTATGGAAAAATAGAACATCTTCAAATGGAATATT